TCGAATTTTGATAATAGCTAAAAATAATAGCTAAAAAATGTAAAATCAAAAATTTAAAAATGAAAAAGAATTGCTAAATGCCACTTAGACTTAGGGAGTTTTGCATATTTAGAGAGAATATAAAAAAATTGATTCGATTTATACTATTATTAGGATATTCCCTATTCCAATCCCTTAGATAGCAGAAAAAGAAATAAATTAAAAATTCGATTTGTTTGATGAGATAAAGAAAGAATCATAAAAAAAAATATATCGAGTTAATATCTTTTTATTACTTCATTTAGGGATGGATTTTATTCTTCAACAAAAGATTAGCAGCAAAGAGATATGTCATCTAGCCGGAAATCGCGATTTTTGAGTCCAAGAAATAGGATCAATCAAACAAAGTGCGTGACATAGTAATTTGTATTTAGTAAATGTGCATAGATAACTATCTATTGATACGTTTCGATAGATATGTTAGATATGTTTCCTCCTTCTTTTTTTTTTTGCGGGGGGGTCTCGACCCCACATACCACACTATATCTAAATTTTGTCTAGTCAATTTGCTCTTCAAACAAAAATGGAAGCACGTCAATTTACTCAGAGGGATCATAGGGGGAAGATGATGGATTAGCTATTTGTATAAGCATTTCTGTTCTCGGGTTTCCTTAATTGCAAACAGAATGAAAATTGTATGTAAAGGTTTATCGAAAAGAATTAATACGGGTTAGGTTAGTTAACTATCCATATATCAATGGAATTAATTATTATAATTAGATTATATAGCTATATATATATGATATATTTTATCAATATAATAGTGGATATATTATATAATATATATATATTATTATATAATATATATATATTATTATATATAAGAGTTAATATATATAAGCGAATAGGGATTCTAAAATAGGGATTAGGAATATAAAATTTTCAATTCAAATACAAGAATCATTCATCAATTTCAAGTTAACTATGAAATAGTTAATGGTTCCAATTTATCCCAACTTATGACTTTTGTGCTGGAAAAATCACATTCATTTTTTTCTATTATATTTTTCAATATAAATAATAAGAGAGAGATAAATAATAACATAGAGCGAAAGTTTTTGGATATTTCTGTTTTTAGATACTATCCATAGAAACATATAACCAAAGGAAGGGACCCAATACAAAAAACGATGGATTTATTTCGTGGCAAGGGATTACAGAAAATGGGATTCAAAATTACAAATCCAAGTGAAATAAAAAAGAAAGAAATTAAGGAATCGCACATCCCATCCAAAAAAAGAGAGACTATTCTCATCTATTTCGTAAGGTATTCTTTTTGTTTGGCGACATGGCCGAGCGGTAAGGCGGGGGACTGCAAATCTTTTTTCCCCAGTTCAAATCTGGGTGTCGCCTGATCAACAAAAAGGAAAAAATCTTGTATTTCATTTGGCTGATATAACTCGAGTAGTTTTTCTTCAGCATAAGCAAACGTAGGAAAAGACCTTTTGATACTTGTTTGATTCTAAACATCTCGAAGTTACGTTTTCTAAAACGAAAGTGCTAGAAATGCTTGCCTTTAGAATTCTGGGTAAGATTCTAAGATTCCCCGAAAGATTCGAGTAGTGGAATGAAAAAAATTTCCTAGAAGGATTTCCTGATTCCATTCCACGACGTAATGGGGTGTTGTTTCTTGAATTCAATTTGATAGCCTGATGGAAAATTGACTTTTTTGGATAGATAAGATGCACTACACCTAGAAAAAATGAAAAAAAAAAAGAATGAATTTAATTTTTTTTTTTCCATAAACTAAAATCAAGAATGAATAAGTGATCCTCGGATTGATCCCGGAGATAAATATTAAACAGTAATGATTAGATGAAACGCGAAACAGAGGGATGGAGTAGATCGTTATCTACTCCTGAATCTAAATGAATTTTTAGGGCTTTTGCCGAATTTTTTACTTAAAAAAAACCTAATAAAAATAGATAAAATAAAAGACAAGAAAAGAAAGAATAACTTTTCTACATCTTATCTTAAGATTCCGGGAATTCCCCTGATATTTCCAAACGCGTGATTTTTTATGCGTACCCTCTTACGATTCCACTAGAAAAAGAGTATCCTATACGAACTTGTTCGAAGCGGATTTATTGGCGCCTTTCATCAATGGCGTTAGGTCATAATCCCCCCTTTTTTTTTGACTATGCGCCATTGATCCCACTATTATTAGTGAACATTAGTGGAATATCCTTCATAGAAACAGGAGACATAATTTACATGGATATAGTAAGTCTTGCTTGGGCTGCTTTAATGGTAGTCTTTACTTTTTCTCTGTCCCTCGTAGTATGGGGGCGAAGTGGACTCTAAAGGCACTATACTAATTGATTGAGGTGAAGAATCAAGCTGTATGGATTGTTTTCTAGACACACTCTTTTATTAAAAAAAAAGAAGGGCTTTTCATTTATGTATATATATTCTATTTTATATATACAACTTCTTCCATTACAATAAGAATAATTGGGAGTATGCTAGCTAGTATGGTAGAAAGCATCTTTCTACCATACTATCGGATCGCATATAATAAATCCCGCTAATTCTTATTCAACTTACGATGCGAGATTCTAATTAATCCTTTTAATTTCTTCGATAGGAGCCTCAAAAAAACAATCAAGTTTCATTCAACTTAATCAGCTTGACTCACGGTTTTTACATATATTATAAGTAAAAAGGCAGTAGGAACTAGAATGAAGAGTGCAGTAGCAATAAATGCGAGAATATTGACTTCCATAATCTCAGTGTTTTTTCTTTTTCCTTTTTATTAGGCAATAATTCGGGATTTAATCCCATAGAGATGACTAGAGATGATAAAATTTTCATCCGAAAATTAATGGGATGAATTCAACCTCGATGATATTAAATTAGATCAAATCAATATCATGAATAAAATATCTGAGCTATCAAATCAATTCATCGTTTAAACTAAAATGGTATAGTATAACATAGGAAGATCTTTTTTTTTATCCATACCAAATTGAAACTAGTATTCATAATCCAATTCACACGATTCAATTCAATCGACTTCCTTTCTCTTTTGGATTCTTTTTTCTTTTTTTCTTATTTTATTTCTCCTTATTTCTTGTTTTTCTAGAAATTAGACCCCATTCTTTGGGGATTCATCATAGGAATTTGATGAAGTAGTATTTGAATGCTCTTTACGTTTCATTTCCGTTGGTTACAAACAAACCAACTCAAACAAACAATAGAAGCTACATAAAAACGAAGAAGGAGTTAACTACTTTTTTTTTTTATCTAATTTGCGTGGCAAAGAAATCACACAAGTATCCTAAAAAAGTCCTAGTATTATTATACTACTACTAAGATATAAAAAATACTAAGATATAAAAAAGATTGAATATTCTAGCAAGGTTCACTATGTATAGTCTGTCATCGACAGTACTTCTCTAAAATTAAAAAGAAAAATGAATTCTCTCTAAACAGAGTTTGGATCCTTTTTTTTCATGTTATTGGCTTTTATTTGATTGATTTTATTCTGTCGGGACTGACGGGGCTCGAACCCGCAGCTTCCGCCTTGACAGGGCGGTGCTCTAACCAATTGAACTACAATCCCCATGAAATCAAGCTATCGAGTATAAATATATATTTATACTTGCATTGAAACTAAACGATTTCCATTTTGAAATCGATTCGTTTTGTAAGGATCGTCGAGGCACGAGGGATAGACTAATATATTGATACTTTATCGAGAGCGACACTAACATATTATTAGTTCAGTACTGTCCAAATCGAATGAAAAACCATTTTTATCATTAACGTTAAAAAAAAAAGTGTTTTCTTTATTCGGTTTTTATTATAGGTTATTATTATAGATAATAATATATCTTATATATATTAATAAGACGATTTTCAAAATCGTAAATTGAGATTAGAGTTGTTAGCAAAATAGGAATTTGTGCTAACAAAAAAATGGAACAGAGTAGTAAGGATATATCCGAAATTCTTTTATTAGTTTCGTTAATATCTTTCATTTTTGAAAGAAAAATGAAAAAGTCTATATCATGTCATGGCGGATCAGTGAATTCTTGGGCCGAGCTGGATTTGAACCAGCGTAGACATATTGTCAACGAATTTACAGTCCGTCCCCATTAACCGCTCGGGCATCGACCCAGGAAGAATCCAGTCTAGGCTTAGTTAGAAGCTTCGATCAACTTTTTTTCGTAGTACCCTACCCCCAGGGGAAGTCGAATCCCCGCTGCCTCCTTGAAAGAGAGATGTCCTGAACCACTAGACGATGGGGGCATACTTGCCCAACCGCCATCATATTATATGATACGATAATTATCATATCATAAGTTTTTTTATATTGTCAATATATCGGAAGAATATGATTAAACTCGAAAGGTCTTTTTCCCTCTTTCATATAATTTCATTAAATTTTTCGTTCACGAATCACCCACTATATATTCTGAGTCTACTGCTGAGTCTAATTTACATATATTTGTATTTTTGTTTTTGTAATACAAATCCATTTATTATATTTATTATATCTAATATATATCGAATAGATATATAACTATATATTATATATAGTTATATGACATGGAATCTTTAGTTATATGGAATCTTTAGTTATTATGTAATGTAAGATTAATGAAATGGAATATAGAAATTATCTATATAGAATATATCTATATAAATAAATTCTATAAGATATCTCTATAGAATATAGATATCTTGTATGCATATGAATAATTGATTCATGAATTGAGCCAAAGGAGCCCCTTTAACTCAGTGGTAGAGTAACGCCATGGTAAGGCGTAAGTCATCGGTTCAAATCCGATAAGGGGCTTTTTTCTTTCATCAAACAACACCAGTATTTTTAGACTCTATTGGAATAATATATTTGAACGTAAAAATAGAGATATTTATAGCATTTTATGATTCTTAACATTTGTCTATTAGATTAGAATGACTTAGAATACGGAATAAGATAAGTCGGCTTTTGA